AAAGTTCATTTATAGGAGAGAACAAATATTTCTTTTTTTCGATACGAATTTTACACAATACGAGAGCCGCCGCTATTTCGAATTGAAAAGGGTCGTATATAGCGAAGTGATACTCCGGGGTCTCACAAAAAAGAATGATTTCTTTCAATTGACTATTCATCTATTGTATTTTCATGTAAATAGGGACAAGAGAGCTCTATGAAAAAATGGTGGTTCAATTCGATGTTATCTAAGGGTAAGGGGGAATTAGAATACAGGTCTTGGTTAAGTAAATCAATGGAGAGCCCTGGTCCTATTAAAAATCCCAGTGTAAGCGAGGAACTGATTAGAAATGATAAGAATAAAAATATTCATAGTTCGAGCGATAGTGACAGTTCAAGTTACAGCAAATTAGCTGGTGTCAGGGACATTCATAATTTCATCTCGGATGACACTTTTTTTGTTAAGGATAGTAATAGAGACAGTTATTCCATCTATTTTGATATTGAAAATCAAATTTTGGAACTAGACAATGCTCATTCTTTTCTGAGTGAACTAGAAAGTTCTTTTTATAGCTTTCGTAATTATAGTTCGAGGAATAATGGATCTAAAAGCGCTGATCCTGATTCCGATCGTTACATGTATGATACTAAATCGAGTTGGAATAATCACATTCATAATTGCCTTGACTCTTATCTTCATTCTCAAATCTGTATTGATAGTCACCTTTTAAGTATTTTAAGTAGTAGTGACAATTATAGTGCCAGTTACATTTATAATTTCATTTGTAGTGAAAGTGAGAGTTCCAATATACAAAGTAGCACGAATGGTAGTGATTTAACTATAAGCGAAAGTTCTAATGAAAGCGAAAGTTCTAATGAAAGCGATGTAACTCAAAAATACAGGCATTTATGGGTTCAATGCGAAAATTGTTATGGATTAAATTATAAGAAATTTCTTAAATCAAAAATGTATCTTTGTGAACAATGCGGATATCATTTGAAAATGATTAGCTCAGATAGAATCGACCTTTTGGTTGATCCAGGTACTTGGGATCCGATGGATGACGACATGGTCTCTATAGATCCCATTGAATTTGATTCAGAAGAGGAACCTTATAAAAATCGTATTGATTCTTATCAAAGCAAGACAGGATTAACGGAGGCTGTTCAAACAGGTACAGGGCAACTAAACGGGATTCCCATCGCAATTGGGGTTATGGATTTTCAGTTTATGGGGGGTAGTATGGGATCCGTAGTAGGCGAGAAAATAACCCGTTTGATCGAGTATGCTGCCAATAAATTTTTACCTCTTCTTCTAGTGTGTGCTTCTGGGGGAGCACGCATGCAAGAAGGAAGTTTGAGCTTGATGCAAATGGCTAAAATATCTTCTGCTTTATATGATTATCAATCAAATAAAAAGTTATTCTATGTATCAATTCTTACATCCCCTACTACGGGTGGAGTGACAGCTAGTTTTGGTATGTTGGGGGATATCATTATTGCTGAACCTAATGCCTATATTGCATTTGCAGGTAAAAGAGTAATTGAACAAACATTGAATAAGACAGTACCTGAAGGTTCACAAGAGGCTGAATATTTATTCGATAAGGGCTTATTCGATCCAATCGTACCACGTAATCCTTTAAAAGGTGTTCTGAGCGAGTTATTTCTGTTCCACGGCCGTTTTCCTTTGAATCAAAATTAACTCCAGCAGAGTTCTTAAGTGAACTTTTTTTTTGTGGCGAACAATTAGTTAGTTAGTTTATCCGAATCAAAATAAAATCAAATCCGAAGAATGGATTTTTCTTTGGTGACATAAAATTTCATTGGAGAAAGAATCGTGCGGATAATTATTTTACCGATATGACGGATTAGTAATCAGTAAACCTCTCTCAATAAAACAACATAAAAAAGCATTCTTCCTTAGAATTAATTAGGGGCCGGGCAAATAAAATGAATTTCATGTTTCCCTCTTGCGTATGTATCTAATTCAAATAGAGAAAATCGAAACTCTTGCGTCTTTCTATATCTCCTAACAAGGACTATTTTCCTAGGAATCTCTGCTGTTGGATCGGATTCTACCGAATCCCTAGGGAATTTGTAAGAAATTCTTTTCTTTTTTAATATCTAATTTTGTATTAACAAAATTAGATATTAAAAAAGAAATCCGAAGCTAAAAACAACAGAAGAATAAAAATAAGTAATAATAATAACGCAAATGGATTATCATACATATATTTCATGTAGAAAGATGCATAGGCCCGTTTATTTAGTTCTACATTCCTTGCACTTAGTATATATACTCATTTAGTATACTTAGTATACTTATATACAATTATATAAGTATACTTAATATACATTTATATACGAATTAGAATATGATAATAATTAGAATATGAATTCTAATTATTATAGGATATCCTTATACCAATAACAGGTACAAATATTAAATCGAGGTACCCTTTCTATGACAATTCTCAACAGCTTTCCCTCTATTTTTGTGCCTTTAGTGGGCCTAGTATTTCCGGCAATGGCAATGGCTTCGTTATTTCTTTATCTTGAAAAAAATAAGATTTTGTAAATCCGATCGGATCAAGGTCAAATCTCGTCTAGTTTTTTTCAAGACTTAGCGATGACGGATATCCATTTAGTAGAATAGTGTATAAGACTAAGAGGCGGCTTTCCCCGAACATAAACGAAGAGCTCTTATGCATGTGTAAACATGATATATAGGTACATAAATTCTATCTATTTTGAACAAGAGGCTGTGATCCGAACTCATGTCTGCAATGAAAGTCAATGGTACCAATCTACAGGGACTTATATGAAGGGGATACTCTTATTTTATTCTACCTCACCAATTATTGCTAAGAGCTCACGTCCAAATAGTACTAGTTGATGAGAGTTACTTCGGAAATACAAAAAGTAAACTAAAATGGATTTAGTTTTGGTTATTTCCCCAATTCCAATAAAATGCAACTGGAGCTAGTATGTATGAGTTGGCGATCAGAATATATATGGGTAGAATTTATAGCGGGCTCTCGCAAACCAGGCAATTTCTTCTGGGCCTTTATCCTTTTTTTAGGCTCATTAGGATTCTTAGTGGTTGGAATTTCTAGTTATCTTGATAGGAATTTGCTATCTTTATTTCCGTCGCAGCAAATAATTTTTTTTCCACAAGGGATCGTGATGTCTTTCTACGGGATCGCGGGTCTCTTTATTAGTTCCTATTTGTGGTGCACAATTATATGGAATGTAGGTAGCGGTTATGATCGATTTGATACAAAAGAGGGAATAGTGTGTATTTTTCGTTGGGGATTTCCTGGAAAAAATCGCCGCATCTTTCTACGATTCCTTATGAAAGATATTCAGTCCATCAGAATAGAAGTTAAAGAGGGTATTTATGCTCGTCGTGTCCTTTATATAGAAAGCAGAGGCTTGGGGGCCATTCCCTTGAATCGTACTGATGAGAATTTGACTCCGCGAGAAATTGAGCAAAAGGCTGCGGAATTGGCCTATTTCTTGCGTGTACCAATTGAAGGATTTTGAAAAATGAACTGAAGAATAAACGCTTTCTTAGCAGGAGGAAACCCCCACGAATCCATTTTTCTATAGCAAAACGGACTTGATTGAAGTTTCTTCCGAACGACCTGTTGGACCAAAGCAAACGTGTACGGAACAGCCATAATCTAAAACGAAACCCTTTTCTTTTATACTTTCTTTTGTCTTTACTACTGACCAAAGAATTGGATCTCGTAAAATGAGGACTTTTCCGTCTTTTTTTTTTTCACTCATTTTTGATCATCACAATATTCTTCAGAAAATTCTCTCAAATATTCCTTGGACTATGCTCGGGGACGGGGCTGGGGAGCCCGCTAATTTTTTTTGCGAAATATTCGAAAGTTTCATTTTTAATAGAAGGTAAGTTCTTTCATTTCGAAATGCGACTAATATTCATTTTTTGAATTTGAATCTTTCGGGCATTCATCGAAGGGGGGAATCACTTCGAATATTTGATCAATTGAGATATCCGGAAACCCTATTTTTTTATTATTTCTTGCTTCAAATTCAAATTTGAATTTGAAGCGAGAATTCGTGGTGGATTCTTCTTCGATTTCGGTAGGTTTTCTACACTCGGTTCAAGGACTAACCGCCGAATCCCAACTAAAAAAAAAAAGACTCGATTTATAGGCGCGATACCTTGTAATCGAACTCATGCTTGATAGAAATATTAGACGCATAGAATCAACAAATGAGGTGGGTTCATTAACAATTCACAGATGAAAAAATGACAAAAAAGAACGCATCCATTCCCCTTAGATATCTTTCATCTATAGTATTTGTAGTATTTTTGCCCTGGTGGATCCCTCTCTCATTTAATAAAAGTCTGGAATCCTGGGTTACTAATTGGTGGAATACTAGTCAATCCGAAACCTTTTTGAATCATATTCAAGAAAAGGCTATTCTAGAAAAATTCATAGAATTAGAGGAATTATTCCTCTTGGACGAAATGATAAAGGAATTTCCGGAAAGACGTCTAGAAAAGCTTCGTATAGGGCTCCAGAAAGAAACAATCCAATTAATCAAGATGCACGATGAGGATCATATCCATACGATTTTTCACTTCTCGACAAATACAATCTGCTTCGTTATTCTAAGTGGTTATTCTATTTTGTGTAATGAAGAACTTTTTATTCTTAACTCTTGGGTTCAAGAATTCCTATATAATTTAAGCGACACAATAAAAGCCTTTTCGATTCTTTTCGTAACTGATTTATGTATCGGATTCCATTCACCCCGCGGTTGGGAACTCCTGATTGGCTATGTCTACAACGACTTTGGGCTTGCTCATAATGATAATGATATTATTCTATCTGTTCTTGTTTCCACTTTTCCAGTCGTTCTAGATACATTTTTTAAATATTGGCTTTTTTCTTATTTAAATCGTGTATCTCCGTCACTTGTAGTGATTTATCATTCAATGACTGAGTGAAAAGCGATTCAATGATCCAATTAGAATATAGAATATTTCTTATTTTGTACATAAGCAAAGCATTCAAAGCTGTACTTACCTTACTTTTTCTACCCATCCAGAGGATCCCTCCCAGATTCCAGGAATCCTATACCTATATTCCAGTAAAATGATTTCAGGAAATAGCAAAATCGCGGATAGGGAACTGTATTAGTGACCTACCAAATTTTATTGTAGAAATTTTCGGGATCAACGATTGGACCATGCAAATTAGAAATACCTTTTCTTCGTTAAAGGGAGAGATTACTCGATTCATTTCCGTATCCCTCATGATATATATAATAACTCGGGCATCAATTTCAAATGCATATCCCATTTTTGCGCAGCAGGGTTTTGAAAATCCACGAGAAGCAACTGGTCGTATTGTATGCGCCAATTGCCATTTAGCTAATAAGCCCGTGGATATTGAGGTTCCACAGGCGGTACTCCCCGATACTGTATTTGAAGCAGTTGTTAGAATTCCTTATGATATGCAACTAAAACAAGTTCTTGCTAATGGTAAAAAGGGGGCTTTGAATGTGGGGGCCGTTCTTATTTTACCAGAGGGGTTTGAATTAGCCCCCCCCGATCGTATTTCGCCCGAGATGAAAGAAAAGATAGGCAAGCTGTCTTTTCAGACCTACCGACCCACTAAAAAAAACATTCTTGTGATAGGGCCAGTTCCTGGTCAGAAATATAGTGAAATAACTTTTCCTATTCTTTCCCCGAACCCCGCGACTAATAAAGATGCTTACTTCTTAAAATATCCAATATACGTAGGTGGGAACAGGGGAAGGGGTCAGATTTATCCCGACGGGAACAAAAGTAACAATACGGTTTATAATGCTACAGCTGCGGGTATAGTAAGCAAAATCATACGAAAAGAAAAAGGGGGATACGAAATAACCATAACGGATGCATCGAATGGACGTGAAGTGGTTGATATTATCCCCCCAGGACCAGAACTTCGTGTTTCAGAGGGCCAATCTATCAAACTTGATCAACCATTAACAAGTAATCCTAATGTAGGCGGGTTTGGTCAGGCAGATGCAGAAATAGTACTTCAAGATCCATTACGTGTCCAAGGCCTTTTGTTCTTTTTGGCATCTGTTGTTTTGGCACAAATATTTTTGGTTCTTAAAAAGAAACAGTTTGAGAAGGTTCAATTGTCCGAAATGAATTTCTAGATCCGCGGATTTATCAACATCAAGTTTGTAAAAAGAATCAAATTTTTCTTGGCAATTATAATTATATTATGTAGGAGCACAAAACTTACGAAAAGCCTTTTGCTTATTTCGATTCTGTTTCTACCGGATGTCGGGAATTTCTTGTACTGCATTCCTAAAGCACAGTATATATATTGTGAAGAAGACTATTGAACTTTCCCCCTTCTTTGTTTTTTCAATACAAACTGGAGAATGTCACTATTACCATATTTAAATATCATAGAATGTGTCAATAGTTTTCGATTCTATTAGACTAGAATCAAATTCGACTAGACCTAGATGCTAAACATAAGATAAGGAAGCGGAGAATATAGAATATAAAGAAAAAAAAAAGAAGGATAAATGAAGGGGAACAGGGGATTCTAAAGGGGATTATTCGTCGTACTCGTCTTCGGCACCCGAAAGGGAATTTCCCACATCCCTTTCGGGTGCCGAAATAATAAGGGTTCTTAATTCTTAATTCCATTCATCAAAGATTCCTATTCGTAGTTTCGAATTTTTCCAGGTTTATCAGAACTCTTTTTGGATTTTTATTTTGGATTTCTATTAAGTATTGGTAAAACAAAAAAAGAAATAGAAGTCATTGAACAAATGGCACTTCTTCCATGAACTTAGAAAACAATTTGAATTGATGAGACACTAAAATAAATAGAAGAAAGTTATACTAGTTATAGAAGGGATTTGGATGATATTTGCTCGACCGAAATCTATATATAGATGGATTATGATTCTGTGATCCAGGAAAAATAAATTGAGTGATTGTTTACTTTTTTGGAACTTTGAAAGTATCGATATAGACTCTCGGGGAACAGCGGTTCTGAATCAATTAAGCAAGTTAATAAAAAAAATCATCAGAAATCAGAAAAAAATGAAATGGATTTTTTTGAAGCATCGGAAAAAGCGATCCATTTTTTCCATTTATACGAGCAAACCAAAATATTATGTTTATAAAGAACTCAAGGGGCCCTGGCCCTACCCCTCGAATCAGACAAAGCACGGGAACGACAGGGTACCTTGAGTTCTTACGCTTTTATGTCTATAACGCAGTTCATTCGATTACTACAAGGACGAACCTAATCCGGAATATGAACCATAAAAGAAAATGCCTATTAAACCGATCACAGGAATACCAGTTACAGTTCCTATTATCCAAAGGGGAATCCTTCCAGTAGTATCGGCCATTTATCCCGCTTCCCTCCACATTTTTGCAAGTGGTCACGCTAGAGACATAAACAGTCATAGATAATTATAAGATGCGCTTCTTCCGAATGGGATAAGAGAA